GTCCTTCCCATGGGTTAGTGTCCCACCAAATAATTGGAGGAGTGAAATCCTAATCTAATTCAAAAAAAGCAGTAAGTCCAAGGAAATAAACTAATAAAAAATACGTATTTTTTTTTTTCGGATTAAACAAAGGGATTCGCAAATAAAAGTGCTAACGCTACAACCAGTCCATAAATTGTTAAAGCTTCCATAAAAGCCAGACTAAGCAATAAAGTACCTCGTATTTTTCCCTCCGCCTCGGGCTGTCTCGCGATCCCTTCTACAGCTTGGCCCGCAGCAGTACCTTGACCAACCCCAGGTCCAATAGAAGCAAGCCCGACGGCCAACCCAGCAGCAATAACGGAAGCGGCAGAAATCAGTGGATTCATGATAAGTTCCTCACACCAAAATAAGTAAATAGTTAATGATACGATCAACCAATAAATTATGACTTAATTATTCCATCGCTAAGATCTATACAGTCGAAGGAAATAAGAACTCGGAATTGAAGTAATAATATTATTATTGAATTATCAGAACGGCTTCGATATTTCTTTTTTAGTTTTTATTCACAGAATTTTTTTGAATCCATACCATTCTTTTTGAATTTTTCGTTTTTTCTTATTTTCTTGATTGAATCTCTTTATTCAATAGTCACTTTATTTTATTCATTTAATATTCAATTCACAACTACAAAGGAAATGGAGGGGATTCCATTGGAATTTCTATCTAAATTCACAGTAATAGAGCCGCTTAGATATTACATATATAACTAATTAATATCTAATATTACATATACATGTGTTTCTTGGATAACGTAAATCAACCATTCATATCTTACATTCAATCGGATTATAGAATCATTCTTCGAAACATTCACAAGAGTTGTCTTATACTAATTAGAGTACATACATCTAGTTCGGCCCCCCCTAACCAATCCATTTTTTTTTATAAATTTGAAGTTTTTTGTAAATCTTTATTTTTTCTTTTTTACTCGCCGACGCAGGTACAATCAATCTACATGGACAAATTCGTTAGATCGAATCGTTGCATCGAAATAGAAGTATTTGATTGATCTAAGTTCAGGTAATTTATTATTTATTAAAATTCTCTTTTGGTCAACCGTTTAATTGGATGAAATCAACTTGAATGGGAATTCTTCTATATAACAATAGCATCTTTTTTAAAATAGCACACTATAATACTATAAGTATTACAATCCTAATTATTATTCAGATTATGATTACTAATATCTAATAATATTGGATATTGGAATTAAATGAACAAAACAATATAAAGATAGTATTCATTGGGGGGGGGGATAAATAGACCGAACTGGAATTTTAGGAAAAAGATCTTTTCGATCTCTTTCCTTTTTTTTACTTCCCCTTTTGTTTGTTGCAATTCCCTAATACCGCTAATATCTTATTTTTGACTATTACTTCTATACTTTATATAGTTTATATTTATATAATTTATCTATTTATTTTTATATATTATGCTCCTTAAGCAGATTACCTTGATACGCACATATATTGCGTAAGGCTTAAACCAAAAAAAGACTATTTCGAAAACTAGTCAATGATGACCCTCCATGGATTCGCCTATATAAGCCGCAGCTAAAGTTGCAAAAATAAGAGCTTGAATACCGCTTGTAAATAATCCAAGTAACATGACGGGTATAGGAACCACTGAAGGTACTAAAGAAACAAGAACAAGAACTACTAATTCATCAGCTAATATATTTCCGAAAAGTCGAAAACTAAGTGATAGGGGTTTTGTGAAATCTTCTAAAATATTAATGGGTAAAAGGATTGGAGTTGGTTGAATGTATTTACCAAAATAACCTAATCCTTTTTTACTAAGACCCGCATAGAAATATGCTACTGACGTGAGTAAAGCTAAAGCAACAGTAGTATTTATATCATTTGTAGGCGCGGCTAATTCCCCATGAGGTAACTGTATGATTTTCCAAGGTAAAAGAGCACCCGACCAATTCGAAACAAAAATAAATAGAAACAAAGTTCCAATAAAGGGAACCCATGGACCGTATTCTTCGCCAATCTGAGTTTTGCTCACATCTCGAATGAATTCAAGAACATATTCGAAGAAATTCTGACTGTCAGTAGGAATGGTTTGTGGATTACGAACAGCTATAATGGCTGAACCTAATAAGATAGCAATTACAACCCAAGAAGTAATAATTACTTGGGCATGGACTTGAAAACCTCCTATTTTCCAATAGAAATGTTGGCCGACTTCCACACCGGATATATCGTATAAGCCTTTTAGTGTGTTGATATAACATAATAGAACATTCATATTGCCCTCTGAAAAAAATAGAACTTTAAAAAGAATTATTTTGATTCAACCTTCTCTTTTTTCGACTTGCCTAGTTGACTTATATATATTTGTATACCAATTAATTACATAATATCCCTAGTTACTTGTATCTCTTTTAGGAAGCATAACCGATTTCATAAATCTATGGAGTTCCCAAAATAATTTTTTTATTTTATTATTCATTATTAATATGAATCAAGGATTTCGTATATAACTAGAACGACCCTCACAAATTGCAAATACTAATTTGTTAAGAATTAATCGGATTGAAGCTATCGCGTCATCATTTGCTGGGATCGAAATATCAGCGAGACTTGGGTCACAATTTGTATCGATTAAACAAATCGTTGGAATTCCCAAAATCATACATTCTCGAAGAGCCATATATTCTTCTTGCTGATCAACGATTATTACAATATCGGGTAATCCAGTCATATATTTGATCCCGCCCAGATATGTTTGCAAGTGAGATAATTGTCTCTTCAACATAGCTGAATCTCTTTTCGGAAGACGATTGAGTCTCCCCATCTTTTGTTCCGTTCTCAAGTCCCTGAACTTATGAAGTATCGTTTCCGTAGTATACCAATTCGTTAACATACCGCCTAGCCATTTTTTATTAACATAATGACAACGGGCCCTTATTGCAGCCCGTGCTACTGAATCGGCTGCTTTATTTTTGGTACCAACAATTAAGAATTGCTTTCCCCTACTTGCTGTATCAAAAACTAAATCACAAGCTTCTGATAAAAAACGGGCAGTTCTAATAAGATTTATAATATGAATACCTTTACGCTTTGAAGAGATATAAGGTTCCATTCTAGGATTCCATTTACTAGTACCATGACCAAAATGAACTCCTGCTTCCATCATTTCTTCCAAATGGATGTTCCAATATCTTCTTGTCATTTATTTATCCGCACCTCCTTTCTTTTTATTAAAAAAAAGAGAGACGGGGTGCCCTGAAATAGAAATAAATAATTGTTCCGATGGAACCTTCGTTTCTACCTCTAACGGATATTGGCCATTGATACACGATTCAAACCATTAATATTAATTTCTTTCTATTCTATTTGTTATTTTATTATCTTTATTACTATATACCAAATAAAAATAAAAAATAAAAAAATGACCGCAAATACAAATAGCTAAAAAGAAAGGGGGTGAATCCGCTCTTAGGAATCATTCAACCCTCGAAATGATTGTCTCAGTGTATCGTGTAAATTCCTTGAAATGAAAAAATCAAATAATTCTCTGTGGTGGAACAAAATATCTCGCATTTCTGCCTCGAATAGTTTATTGTTTTTGGTTTCCAAAGGAATGTTGGTATGTTGCCTTGAACGTTGCACTAATCCGTTGAATCCCGTACCAACGGGTATCATCCCCCCTAGAACAACGTTCTCTTTCAGACCTTTCAACCAATCGATACGACCCCGGAGAGCGGCTTTTGCTAAAACTCGAGCAGTTTCTTGAAAACTTGCTTCGGATATAAAACTTTGAGTATTTAGAGATGCTTTCGTTATTCCCAATAAGATAGCTCGGTAACAGATCGCTTCTTCCAAAGCGCGCCCTGTTCGTTCCGCCCGCAACAATTCAATCAGTTCTCCGGGTGAAAAAACATTAGACATTCCCTCTTCTGAAACCAACACTTTTGATGTTATTTGACGCACAATAATTTCTATATGTCGATTATGAATCTGCACCCCCTGAGATCTATAAACTTTTTGGATCTTATTAACCAAAGAGATACGCCCTTGCACTATAGTTAGCTCAGCACCAATCAAGAATCTCCAAGGAATTCCAATAATTTTTGTTATACTCTTGTTCCAACCCTCCATTCTCTTTTCTAGGTTCATCGATATTGAATCAATCGAACGCACTTCTAACACTTGTTCCACTTTTGGAAGACCTTGCGTTATATCCCTAGATCTCGATTTTTCATATATAAATGTAACTAATGTATCTCCTTTGTAAAGGATTTCTCCATAATGGCCATGAACGGTTGCTCCCGGAGTGGCCAAATAAGCTTTAGCCGATCTTATTACTACAGAGTCAATTTGAACAATTAGAACTTGACCCGATTTTAAGTGCGGTCCGTTTTTGGATATACATAAATTTTCACAAATAAACTGCCCAAGGCTAATTATTCTAGACGCTTCTTCACAATAATTATGATGGAGAAAATTCCAATTCAAATTGAATGGATTCAAAACGATGTTACCGCGCGGATCGGGATTATTATAAATAGAAACCCTACCATTTTCATCCATTAAATAATATTTAAGCACTTGAAAAGTCTGTTTGAAATTGTCAAGTTGTAAATATTTAGTTCCCGAGATCTGATTATAAGTTATTAAATGGTAAAATGAATAAAAATGCGCAATTTGAGGGGTTCTTCCTAATCCTAAAGGTCCCAAGGAATTCCTAATTGGAATTAGACTATCTCTTTTCATTGATTCTTTTTTTATTACATCATTGTAATATTTTACATCGTTGAATGGACCCATTTGAAAACAATTAGATGCTGACAAAATTATAAAAGACTGGCATTCCTTATTCCTCTTCAACAACGTACGAATAGTTACTTGATTTTGGCTAAGTGATTGTTGAATCCCTGCCTTGGAAGAAATAGAATAAAATGGATTGATACTGGTGCGGTCTGGCCTCTTATCAAAGATCAA